TTTTATTAGTTCTACTCTGTACGGTATCCGTATCATTTATCCCTATAAAATACTATACAAAATAGAATGATTTTACATTACAAGGAAGGGATATAATGAAACTCTTGATTGAATCTTATCATGTCATGGTCATGGTAATGGTCTCTTTTATTTGATTGATGGATCAAAGAATCAATTTTAATGAATTAACGAGTCGTTTTTTTTTTTTATTCGAAACGCCTCGTGATCTTCAACCAATTATGTGCTTCAATATAATTACCTGGAGTAAGCGCTATAGCTTGTTTCCAATACTCAGCAGCTTGATCGGACCAAGCCTCCGCAATTTCAGAATCACCCTGCAGAATGGCCTGTTCTCCCCGGTTGGGATAGGTGGGTCAATTCCTTCCCTTAGAACCGTACTTGAGAGTTTCCTACCTCATACGGCTCAACAATTGATTCTTTTTGCAGTCTCATTTTCATTTACCCTATGCTAACTGAATGAGATTTATGATAAATCTATCCCATTTTTCTTGGGTTAACCAGAAGAAGTTAATTACATAAGTTTCAAATTCTAATTTTGATCAATAATTAATTAGTTTTAGCTTTTCTCCCACCTTCAGAAAAATGAAGCATAGATATCCCCTATATCGTTCTAATTTTCTGAAAGGTAACTATCTCGGTTTCATATATGAAATTTATATAGAATCTTTGAAAAAGACTTTCTTCCATAAGAAAAAAGAACTTACTATCTTTGGGATCTGATGCTACACCGCTGCTCCATACTTTAGTGGATCGACTCTATTACATAAGTTGATTCCTAACTTTATATCCCATATCGTGACATAAGTAAGCAGTTCTTAACTGTATCGACCCCAAAAGCTCGCTAATTGATCTTTACGGTGCTTTCTTTATCAATTCGATCCTTTATCCATAGAGTATAATATGTAGGCCGTACTTATTTTCTTCTTTTTTTTTGTTATCATGAAGTTTCTTTCCTTGCTACAGCTGATAAAAATCGTTGCTTTGGACGATGCATATGTAGAAAGCCTATTTTTTTCTAGTATTGACTAGCCAATTTGATCTTTTTTTCCTTCTTTCTATAGTGGAGATAGTCGCACGTAATGACAGATCACGGCCATATTATTAAAAGCTTGTGGTAAGAATGGGTTTCGTTCTAGTGCCCGGAAATAATATTCCAAAGCCTTTGTATGCTCCCCGTTGCTTGTGTGTATAAGGCCTATGTTATAGAGTATATAACTTCGATCATAGGGATCAATTTCTGGTCGCGTAGCTTCATAATAATTCTGTAAAGCTTCCGCATAATTTCCTTCGGATTGAGCCGACATCCGTTACGGTCGTTCATTTTATTCAAAAAATCTCCGCTCCAGAACCGTACGTGAGATTTTCATCTCATACGGCTCCTCCCTTCTGTGCATAGTACTAAGGGGAATAATCCATGGAATCAAAAATTCCCTATTCTTATTATGAACTGACAGGAGCTGGTATTTTTACAAGAAATCTCTAGCCAGCCTTCCCGCAAGAGGTTTTTTTTCTTAACACCAATCGTATTAGTGCTAGATAGAAATGGTAACTCCAACGATTTCTTTGTCCTCAACGCCTACTATTTCCAGGAATTAGTCACTTCAACGATCTTTGATGGTTATATGGGTATCCAAAGTACGAACGAGATGGATGTTTGTTGTCCCAACCATTCTTGTTAGGCCCGATACCGATAAGGAAAAGGGGAATTTATAACAAAATAACAAAGTTTTCGTGTTGTTGATTCCTAGTGTAGTGCTTCTCCCCCTATGCCGCCTATTGGTACTATTGGAGTAGGATTGCCCCGCAATACAGAACCTATAGGTGTAACCTTTTGTTCAATACTAAAATCGATATTTAAAGTAAATTAAAGTATCTGAGGCTGGATCAATCGAGGATACACGACAGAAGGAATTGTTCTATCTCCAAACTTGACCTTCACTAAGCGTAGCTTTATTTCAAAAATTTGGTTCTTTCTATTCCGAACCACGTCTTTTCTCGTAAGAATGAAATGGGGGCTAAAAAAAAAAAAAAACAAGAAAAAAGAATCAAATCACACCATCTCTATAATAGGTAAATGCCTTTTTTTCTCCTGAAGTTGTCGGAATTATTCGTAATAAAATATTGGCTATAATCGAAGAGGTCTTATCAATAAAATTTCCATTTATCCGAGATCTAGGCATAATTAGCAATCCATTCTATAATTCTTCTCATTACCCCCTCGGCTCGGGGAAAATGATCCCACAAACAAAGGAACTGTACATTACAGAATAACATAAAAAAAGAAAAAAGATAACTAAAAAGATATGTACCTTCCGCTCAAATTGTATTCTTTTCGGACAAAGAGAGATAGGAGACTTTTGAATCAGATTGAATTTAATATAAATTTCGTAGTATACAAATGAGCAGAACTATTACTATTTCATCTAAGTTGAATAATCAAGGACTTTATTTTACTATGGATTCTTATAACTCGAGAAAT